CTTCTCCTAGAATCGTTTCCGATGCGAAATGAAATTCATAGGATATATAAGTAATTCAAAGCTAAAAGTGAAGGATTTTATAGGGTTCATGTACCCATGTTCCTATACGTATATCGGCTAATGGTATGCAATTTCCTATTTGATAATTTATCTCAAGTATTTCGTATCTATAAGCAGGGGGCGTGGCCAAGAAGCCTACACTCCAGCGGACTGCCCCGTTCTTCACACAGTGAATAAGGGCTTAGGATGGTCATTCTGGGCGGATTGCGAGAAGGAGCTGGTCGAAGGTTTGGACCAATCGCAATTCATCACCATTTTGCCTGCTTCTAATTGATGACTGGCTATTATATAAGTGTTGACCTAAGCCCCTGTGCAGGGGCTCGGCTCCCGAACCGTACGTGAGCTGCCTCGTACGGCTCTTCCTAAGAACTTGAAGCCCCCTCTCCAGGAATCAAACTTTTTTAAAAAGCCTTCGCCCTCCGGGGCTATTAGAGAAGCAGCTTCGTTTCTTGACTTCTTTGCTCAGTCAAGCTTCCTTGTTCCTTAGTGTAGTCTCGGTCCATAGTTTAAGACTCCGTTCCTTATAGTATAGTCTATATCCACAGCTGACGGTGACTCCGTACCGACGCCTTTCCCTTTGTAGACGGCTAAGTGACTTCGTCACTTTAACGTACTTTTTTTCTTACTCTATCATAGGCCTTCGTCGGGCTGGCTTTCATCCCCAAGCCTATAGGCGAAGGCTTGGTTTCGATATCGCTCATGACTTGTTATAGAGTCCGTGTAGTGGTCGGCCTTCCCATCAGAAATGGGAAATGATAGAGTGGTCGGCCTTTTGCTTGCCTCCTTCCAGCTCAGAATGCCTAATGCCTATTATAAGTTCTAGAAGCTAACCGCCAGAAGCTCACCCTTCGGGTCTCGCTTCCAGCGCAGGAGGCCAAGCATTCTGCCAGACGTCCCGCCTTGGGAGCCCCGTTCGCCTTTGTTCAGTAGATCTTCAAAAAAAATAAAGATTTCAATGCAACCTTAACTACAACTACATTACGCAAGCTCCACCAATACCTACCTATCGAGTCAAAAAAAGTACCAGTGACGGTGACTTTCTAGGTTTATGGATTCAGTCAGCGAAAGTCCTCAATATCAACAAGATGTCGTGACCGGTGTAGCTAAGTTTCAAAAGGTGAACAGCGCCCTTTATAGTCGTAAAATGCTTCTCTGAAAAGTAAGGAAGGAGGCAAGCAAATGAAGGGAGGCATTACGGGCCGACTACAAGAAGGAAAGCTTCGTAGACTCGACAAACCGCTTCTATAATGCCGACTACTAAGTAAAGACTTTCCCCTTCCCTTATTAAATAAAGTCAAGGAGCGAAGCCTGCTTGACCAACGGGAGAAGCCAACTCCGTTCCTCCAGCTTCGCTGAAGAAGCTAGGTTCCTCCGAAGCGAAGCTTAGCGAGCTGGCCGATCACTACATAAGCCGCTGGCAGAGAAAGCTCGAGGAGAAATATTCATTCGTTGCTAAGCCAAGGTCCCAGGTCTCCGAGTCAGCCCGCGCTTTTTCGAAGAATCCTGCACCCATGGGCATACGGCCTGGCAGGCCTTCCCTTTCCGCCGGAGCTTCATGGGTGTTGCCCCGTTCCCCAATCAGATATGATATTTGGATGTGAGCTATACTCCGCGAGGAGCCAAACGGGCGTATGGCCTTGCCATTGGACCTCTCTTCCCGTGTGACTAGAAATGTTCAGTGACAACCTCTCAATTGTCATTGCCTGGCCTCTCTTGCTACCGCGGTAGCACCTAGTGTGGTCAGCACCAATCGTGTTCGGGCAACGAAGCTTACACTCATTCACATTGGTTCATCCTGCTATGCCCCGGGCCTTTTGCTCTCCGTAAAAAAAGGTGGCCGGCCTTTCATCAAAGCCCAGGAATCCGCTGGACATCTCAGCGGCGGGATTTGATACCCGCATCTGATCGAAGTTTCATTTTATTAGTGCCCCCAGATAAAGGAGAGCTCTTTCTAGGTGGGTCGCTTCGCGCAAGACATTGCTTAGGACCAACGGGTCACACGACAGGTGCACGATCGACTTTGCACGCTCCATCCTTCGCCCTCAAACCCCGGAGAGCTTTGAGTTGCTTCGCCCTTTCGCCTATCGGCTTGGCAGGCAAGCTACCTTGATCCGTCTTCGGCTTCGATTTGTTATGCCCAGCAGCTCCAACAAGCCCTAAAGTATCTTGCCGCCTAAAACTCTGCCAAGAAAGCCCTGCTTTACCTTTGATCCTATGTGCCCAGAGAATGCTATGCGTTCTCCACTTTCGGACCTCGCAAAGAGAGAACGTGCTTTTTCCTCTCACTTTCTGTCTCATTCGCGGAGCGAAGAAAGCGGTAGGAACCCCAGCTACCGCTATCCTTGGGAAACCAAAAGAGCTAGCGAAGGCAAGGGATGCAGTCTCTCTCTTGGCCTTTGGAGAGGAGAAGGCAGAGAAGAAGACGTCCTTCACTAAAGTTTTTGTGCTTCCTGCGCCCTTACTAGCAAAGGCGCTCTTATACGAAGACAAAGGAGGCATTCCGGTAGGAAGGCCGACCACTACATAAGCGGCCATCAGTCCAGGAGAGAAGCAAGCTACCTTTCTTTGATCCACCTTCCCGGGCAGGAAAGAGAACGAAAAGAGGCCGCTGATGGTGTTCGTGGTAGGTTCGAGGATCTTGCGCGGCGGAGCTAACTCCTCGATCGTGTTCATTTTTTTCTGGCAGCCCCCCTTGATCCATCGTACTGGAGCGATCTGAGAAGAACGATTAGGGTCATATTCTATACTCTCTACAATGCCCATAGAGGAAGTGCTTCGTTTCAGATCAATTCTTCGCAGCAATCGCTTCGAGCCACCCCCTCGGTGAAAAACCGTAATACGCCCTGAGGAATTCCTACCAGCAGACTTTCCTGTACTCAAAGTGAATTGTCTAAGTGCTCTTGCTCTCCCTGGTCTCATTGTCTATCTCGTAATCATTTGATTCCGTCTGACTCCTCCTACTCCTCCTTCTCCTCTTTCATCGTCGTTAGTCCTTTTGACATAAGATTCTCGGCCACCTCTGGTCCGGGTGCTCAACTTGACTTTTAGTAGATCGTGACTATGATTTTAGATCGCTGAGTTATTTAAGCAATTCTTTCTATATTCTATATATTATTATTTATATTATTTTTGAGTCTTTCTTTTGATAAAAAAAAATGGATTCCGAACAGAAGAAGACAAGACTTCTTCCTGTATTAGTAGTGAAGGAAGAATTAGTGGTTGGTTTGATTGTTGACCAACAAAAGCATGGGAGAAAACCAAGAAAAAGGGGGCATAGAGATTTCTTCTCTTATGAGATTGATAGTTTGATCGCGGGGGCGGCCCGGCAGGCTAGCGATCAGAAAAGAAAATCGATTCTATATCAGAGGGCAAAACTGTATGAAAAAGTTGCTCAAACCCGTCTTTTTTCGTTACTTTTTGATGTAAAGCTTCACCGTTAAGCTTCTTGACTAGACTTTTTTTCTCTTTCTCTGTCTGACGCTCGTCATCTCATATCATCAGATAAAACGACTATTAATTTCAAGTCAGTCAGAATTTGCGGGATCTTGACTGTGAGGAGCAAGAAAAGAAAGAAGAACTCATCAGGCAAGAAGGGACTTTTCACTCTTTCGGCGATGTAATAGAAGATGCAGACTTCGGGCATTCAAATGACTTCCTGTTCTGGAATGTCAATCCATTAGTAGTAGATGTCGGCATTTCCTAAAGAAAGCTGTTTGAGTAGCAGGAGGACCCGGCGGAGCGCTAATGAATAATCGAAGGCGGATTAAGAGAAGAGAGCTGTTAGCGTAGATGAAAGTTGCGGGTTAGTGCTCCAATATCCTCAGTAGATAGAGGTAGAAGAACAGCTATAACAGTATACATAGTAGGTAGCGAGATCAAACCTAGTGCGTCACTATCATCTTACGCACCGATCGGTCTATCTGATCAGGTTCAGTATCCAATCCTGTGTAGGGCGGGGGAGCTGCTAGTTCGCTAGGAAAATAGAAAAAGAATATAGAAAATCTATAATCAGTCAATTGCAATTGGAGAATAAAGTTAGATATACTTCTCGCTAATCCTTCTTCTTTTGATCAGCCTAGCATCTCCTCGTGCTTATTTATTCTTTCACTTTGACCTACTGCAAGACACATGCCCATCCCAAGAGCGCTATGAATTCATAGAGTGGAGAATTCCTCATGGTTCATCCTTTTTTCATGCAAGGCTAGTACAGATGGTGAGAATGCTCTGGAAGAAGGTGTCCCAGTCCGTAGGGGCACTTTCAATCAACCCGGTGGGCGCTCAGTGACTCGACTGAAACGCACTTTAGTGACTAGAGAAAGAAGTTCTCTAGGAGAAGGTACTCTCTTACTTATTGGTCCAACGGAATTCTGCTTTATCATGAAAGTTCTCGACCGAGGAATTCCATTTCGGTAGCAGGCTTCTAAATACGCTGCTTGCCCGAACCAAGGACCTTCACATTCTAATCAAAGGTAAGATGCTAAGGGTACCGATAACTTCTGATTATGGATTCTATCCAAGGATCGGGTTCTATCTATGATTCGTGCGACGAATGCGATGACTCTTGGTTAAGGCAAGGCCTTAAAACATCGATCAAGCATTCTATCGAGCCCTTACTCATCAATCAATGAAAAGAGATACCGACCCTCTTGTGGATTGTGCGTGAGGAGCCTCCCTATCAAAACAATTAGTCTCTTCCAATGAGCAGAAAAACAACGATAGGCAATTACCCCATGCTACTCTCAGCCAGATGGAAGGTCATACGATAGGATGCGGCAGATCGAAAGAAATCCAGTGAGTAGAAGCGGTATTGCAGATAGGCGAATGAAAGACTGGCGGAGGACGGGTATTCCATCATACAAGAGGAATCACAGAGAATGCCCTGCACACTCCAAAAGAAGAACCTAACAGATCTGAGACCCTCCTTGTACGGAAGAGCAAAT